AAAGAAATATGAAAAAATCCTATGCCAATGGATTTCAAATTTATGCAAAATGCTTTTCTATTTCTAGAATGTCCAATATATATTTTACATCTTCTACGCGAAAATGTTCAATTTTCAGAAGGTCTTCTTGACTGTTATTCAAAAGTTCTAATAATGTATGAATATTGGATCTTTTGAGACAATTATAGATCCTGGGAGGCAACTCTAATTGGTCAATAAAAATGGATTTCAATGCTATTTCTTTTTTATTTTTCCTTAGTTTAGCCTTAGCCAATATATCATGAAAAGTAAAAAGGGGCAAAGTAACTTTGTGTTGATTGTTTTCTAAATTAAAATTATCTTCTTCTGCATGTAAAAAGGGAATAAATAAATCAATCAAATTCCGGGAGGCTTCATAGAGCGCTTCCTTAGGAGTTAAACTTCCATTTGTCCATATTTCGAGAAATAGTATCTCTTGTTTTTCATTCCCATTCACATAAGAATGAATACTATGATTTACATTTCGAACAGGCATGAATACAGCATCTATAGGATAACTTCCGTCTTGAAAGTTTTTTAGTGTTTTTATATAATACCCACGATTCCTCTCGATTTGTAATCCAATACACAAATTAACAGGTTCTGTTACGTTGGCTATATGTTGTGTATTATCAACGATTTCCACAGAGGGTGGTAAAATGATGTCTTGAGCGGTTACATATCCAGGACCTTTGAAACAAATAGACGCGTCCCGAGTTCCATACAGATTACTTCTCAATACAATTTCTTTCAAATTCATTAAAATTTCATGTACTGATTCTTGAATACCTACTATGGTGGAATATTCATGTGGTATTTTCTCTGATTTTACACGTGTGATACATGTTCCCTCTATTTCTCCGAGTAAAACTCTTCGGATTGCAATGCCTATTGTATCGGCTTGACCTTTCATAAGTGGAGACAGAATAAAGCGTCCATAATAAAGACGCTTACTATCTATTCTTGATTCAACACATTTCCATTGTAGTGTCCGAGTAGATACTCTTATTTTCTCTCGAACCATAGTAATATATTATTTTATTTTGATCAAACCCTTGACTTGTTTATTTCTCTTGAAATCTTTTTTTCAATGTTTATTTTTAGTTTTACACACGTCTTTTTTTAGGAGACCTACATCCATTATGTGGCATAGGGGTTATATCTCGTATAAAGTTTAATAATATACCACTTCTACGAATAGCTCTTAGTGCCGCATCTCTTCCGAGACCAGGACCTTTTATCATGACTTCTGCTCGTTGCATACCTTGATCCGCTACTGTTCGAATAGCATTTCCTGTTGCGGTTTGAGCGGCAAAAGGTGTTCCTCTTCGTGTACCCTTGAATCCACAAGTACCGGCGGAGGACCAAGAAATCACCCGACCTCGTACATCTGTAACAGTCACAATAGTATTGTTGAAACTAGCTTGAACATGAATAATCCCCTTTGGTATTTTACGAGTATGCTTACGCGAACCAATACGTCCGCTTTTACGCGAATTCTTTTTAAGTATAGCTTTTGCCATTTCGAAAGCCTCCGTTTGTGAAAATATTATCCTTGTCTTTGTTTATGTCTTGGATTGGAACAAATTACTATAATTCGTCCCCGTCTTCGAATCAATCGACATTTTTCACAAACTTTACGAACGGAAGCCCTTATTTTCATACTTGTCATTCCTAAATAAGCTAATACCAAATATTGGAAGAAAATAAGGTTTCCTTACATTTTGAACTTCTAATTGTAGCCTTCCTACAAAAAGAATGTTGAGGTTGAAAAACACTCTAATTAAATTGAATGACTTATACTTTTTTCTTTCCCGATCGTATACCTATAAAAAGTACGTTTAATCAAAATCAAATTTGCATTAATTATATAAGGGAATCTAAAACATACCCTGGGGAAGTGATTCATTTAGTAATAAAATCTTCGTGAATTCCTTTTTCTTTTTTCCAATTCCAGTTAAACTCCCTTCTCGCATTCACTAATATATATAAGGGGTGAAGTGATATTCGAAACTTGCGTTTTCTCTCTCTTTTTTTTTTTTTTACAAAAAAATGGATAGAAGTTTCTCATATAATTCGGGTGTTAGAAAGATTACCATATATAACATAAAACTTCTCCGCCGATTCTTTCTAATCGAGCCTCTCGATCTGTCATTATTCCTCTAGAAGTTGAAAGAATTACAATCCCCATGCCTCCTAAAATTCGAGGGATTCGTTGATAATTATAATATATTCGTAGACCGGGTGTACTGATCCGTTTTAAATTTAAAAAACTTTTATATGATCCTTTTCTATTTCTTCTATACCGTAGAGTTAAAACTAAAAAATATTTGTCGTTTTCTCTATGTTTTCTGACGTTTTCAACAAAACCCTCTCGTAAAAGTATTTTAACAGTGTTTTCTGAGATGTTAGTAAATGGTATTTGAACCATTACTTTTTTATTCATGTCAGCATTTCGTATATAGGTTATTATGTTAGCGATGGTGTCCTTACCCATGGTAAACGAAAATGATTGTTGCTCCTTACTTTTTATATAATCAACATGCTACTTTTTCTATTTATTATTTTTTATTATGATTTTGTATTTTCTATTTCTATCTATTCTATTATATATGTATCTATTATATATGTATATATATTGTTTAGGTTAGCAAGTATTAATCTGAAATATATAATAATTAAGTTCAAATACTTATAATAATAATTAGTACAAAAAGGGATATATGTTAGATAAAATAGATTAATTAATCTTTTTTATTCACAAAATAATGTATCCATATCACGTTTTCGGCTTATAATACCTCGGGTGCTAATGAAACTATTTTAGTGAAATTGAACTGTCTCAATTCCCGGGCGATTGCGCAAAAGATTCGAGTTCCTTTTGGATTTCCTTCTTGGTCAATGACAACTGCAGCATTATCATCATACTGAATTATTATACCGTTGCTACGTTTGAGTTCTTTACAAGTACGTACAATTACAGCTCTGATCACTTCTGATCTTTCTAAGTTCGTATTTGGTACTGCTTCTTTGATTACAGCAACAACAATGTCACCAATAAAAGCATATCGTCGGTTACTAGCTCCTAGGATTCGAATACACATCAGCTCGCGTGCTCCGCTGTTATCAGCTACATTCAAATGAGTTTGAGGTTGAATCATATCATTTTTTTGTTCTTTCTGTCCAAAGATTGAAATAAAAATATTCTGTGTTCAAAAAAAGGAACCTGCAATTGCATTTTTTTCATCCTAAAGACCTCTTTCCTTTTGTTCTAATTTATTATCCTGAAATAATGAATTGAGTTCGTATAGGCATTTTGGATGATGCTATTGAAATAGCCTTTCTTGCTATATTTTCTGGGACCCCGCCCATTTCATAAAGTATTTTCCCAGGTTTAATTACAGCTACCCAATATTCGGGAGATCCTTTTCCCGAACCCATACGTGTTTCAGTAGGTCTTACTGTAACCGGTTTGTCTGGAAATATGCGTACCCATATTTGTCCACCTCGGCGAACATTTCGTGACATTGCCCGCCGTCCCGCTTCTATTTGTCTAGATGTTATCCAAGCGGGCTCAAGTGCCCGAAGAGCATATCTTCCGAAGCAAATATGATTCCCTCGATAGGATATTCCTTTCATTCTTCCTCTATGTTGTTTACGAAATCTGGTTCTTTGGGGGTTATAATTGATGGTTGTTTCTCAATTCCATCTCTATTACAGAACCGTACATGAGATTTTCACCTCATACGGCTCCTCGCGAATGAAGCAATTCAATATATATAAATCGATTTAATCGATAAAATAATATGCACTAATATTCATATGTTTAATGAAAAATGGAATCGCGGGATTTTTTGAGATTTCATAGAATTTATCGGTCTTTTCGAAATTTTTATATCTTGTTTTGATATATAACTGAATATGTATTCTTATAAACAATTTTTGTTATCCTTATATAACTAGAGAATGTTGTTTTGTTATATTTTGAGGTTCTAATGAATCTTTTTTTTCTTTTTATTATTATAATATATAATATAGGGTTGGCAAAAAGAAAAAAATTCAATAAATTCAAAATTCTCGCGGGCGAATATTTACTCTTTTATTATCAAATTCAGATGTAATGCAGGGCACAACTCCTAAAAAAATGGATTGCTTTTTGGTTTCTTCCGCCATCCCACCTAATGAATCCTTAAGATTTGTTTTTAATAAAATCTTAAGTATTTGCAGGTTTCGTCGTTCCCATCGCTTCTCGATTAATGGTTAGGTCTGAATTCTACAATGGAGCCTCTCTCATATCTAATAATTAATAAGATTTTTTTATAATATTTTATTTATTTGTTTTTTCTTGAATCAATATTCTCAGTTTTTATTGATTCAGAGCTCTTAATTTGTTTATGTTACGAATATATTCATGCTCTATTACACTACCTTTTATGAGATGACCCATAGACCTTTACATATTAGAATTCTATATCATTGATATTTTTTTCTCTCTTTCTTTCACCCCTTCATTTATCTGTATATTCTTATTGCTTTACAACTAATAATAAGATTTGTTTTCTTTTTTTTTTCTTTTATGCTGACAATATTTCAGTTGCTATAATTATTCCATATATATCATATCCTTTTTTAGATTTTTTGTTTTGACAACTAGTTTTTTAGACCTAGATAATTCAAAGCGATGCGTTGGTTATTAGTTCTTTTTTAATTAATTTATACTATGAATAGATTTCTTTTTTTTTTTGTTAAATTTAAACCGTTCTAAAAAAACTAACGAGTCGCACACTAAGCATAGCAATACTATTAATATCAAATGATTAATTTCATTTTTTGGTCGATTCAATCTTATAAAATTGATAATTTTTGGGGAACAAAAATCGAGTAATTTTTCATTTTTTGTTTCATATAAAATAAATATAGGACATTAAAGATAAAATATGTTATTCTTTATTTAGAAATATCCAAACTTTGATCCCTAAAAC